TAACCAGTCTGTAGTTGACAGTCAGGGTCGTGTTATTAATACTTGGGCGGATATTATCAACCGTGCTAATCTTGGTATGGAAGTAATGCATGAACGTAATGCTCACAATTTCCCTCTAGATCTAGCTGCTGTTGAAGTTCCTTCTATTGAAGGATAAACTAGATAAGACTTTTTTTTATTTTTTAATTAAAAATAAAAAATTGAAAAATATCTGATATACCCAATCTATTAGTTGTATAGACTAATAGATTGGGTAAGAAAAGAAATATAAATATAACAGTAATTTTACTAATTACTGCTATATTTAGTAATATATCCATCCATAGTCAAAAATGATGACTAAATTTAAATTAATATTTATCAGAAAAAACTTTCAAATCTTCTTTCAGTGTGGATAAAAAATCCCACAGTTTATCTCGTGGGATAGACTGCTCGAATTTATAAAATTCGATAAAAGAATAGATATTCCTTAATGCTCGAGTATAACCAAAGCTCGGACATTTCAGAAAGAAATCGTTGAACGTTTTATCGAACTCTTTTATACTGAATAATTCTTTGTCAGATATAAAAACAAAGTTTCCAATGGATTTGTTTTGAAATTGAAGTTCATTCAAAACAAATAACAAAAATTTACAAACTTCATTAGCAGAATAGCAGTCGTGCTTCCTCTCATATTGAATTATGAATGTTGAGAAGAATATGCTTATATCAATATTCTTTAATTTATCATTGATTTCTACTGCGTTATTGAAAATTATTTTCAATATAATTTGAAAGATTTGGTCGTAGCTTCCACCAACGATTGCATCATTGAACTCATCGATTTTATCCCTGTTTATTTGAATGATGAGTTTATCATTTAAGATTTTTTTATATTGCTCTTTACAAGAGTCTAAATATCTTTCTACATAAATAAAGATACATTTATTAATTCGTTCCATATTTTTATTTTCTATTTCAAAATTGGAAATCAAGTTTTTGATTTTTTTTATTGAAAAGTCATTCAAATTGTTAGAATTTGCGTTGAATACTTCCAGACCTTTCACCTTTTTCATGAAAGGTTTCAAAAAAACTTTTTGAAGTTTATCTAACAAGTCCCACAGTTTAAGTCGAGGGACAAATGACTCATTTTTAAATAATTCGACAAATGAGTGTAAAGTATTGCTTAATGTACGAGCATAACTATACTTTGGACACTGTTGAATGAAGTAGTCGAATGGCATATTTTTGAAATATATTTTATCATATTCTGATATATCATTTATTTCTTCGTCAGAAATATGAATTAATTTACAATTTTCGCTAGAATTTCTTATTTCTTTTAGAAGAAACAAGAAAAAGCTACAAACGTCTTTAGCGTTGTAGCTGTCTCTTTGTTTATCATATCTAATTACAAATTCAGACTTATCAGACTTAGATAAATATATGAGTTCTTTCTTGATCTTTTCATCATAGTGATCTAGACAACAGGTAAAAAAGTTAACGATATAATTGTTAACTTCTTCTACACGATTATGTATTTCAGTATCTATTTCAAAGTCTGAAATAGAGTGTTTTAATTGGTCGACGATGAAATTTTTCAAATCACTCGTAATTGCGATTCCATGAAAAAAGAATACCGTTGATTTATTTTTATTTTTTTTATTTTTCATATTGAACGTTACTCCTTCCTAAAAAAAAATACTACAAATTGAATCAACAGAAATATCGACCCCTTTCTGTTATAAATATTGAACATATTTAAAAAATGGGCTTGGGCTACCATGAAGGATATAATGGTAGATATACCAAACTTATTAGGTATTAAAGTTAAAGACGACGAAACACACGACGAAAGCTGTAGCTGTTTGGACCAAGCTAACAAAAATTCTATTTTTGTTAGGAATAGAAAAATATTTCTCATTTTTTTTTTTTTTTTTTTTTTTTTTGTATGTTGTTATATTCATACAACAATATAACATTTATGTACTTAAATGTCAATATATTTTAAAATATTAAATAATATTTAATTAATATTATTAAATTAATAAGAGATTATTATTTTTGAATAATCTCTAGTCTAGTTTGAGATGCTTTTTTCTTTTTTCCATTTATCATTATTAATCAATGATAATATTAAGGATTAAAAACAATAATGCTGAATCCAAAAAAGAGAAAATCCATTCTTTAGCTAGATAAGGGGCGGATGTAGCCAAATGGATTAAGGCAGTGGATTGTGGATCCACCATGTGCGGGTTCAATTCCCGTCGTTCGCCCAAAATAGCTATTTGTATTTGTTTTCAAAAATATTTTTTTTTTTTTTTTTAACAAAATTTATGCTTAGGTCTTTGCAGATGCTTTTGATTTATAGACCATACATATTTAGATTATATAGCATTGATATTTTTTTCTTTCTATAAACCTTCCTTTTAGAAAGAAAAATCTTCCTTCTTTTTTTGGATTTTGGCATTGCCGACTAATTTAAATTAAAATTTCTTTATTTTTTTATAAGATTAAAAAT